TTAAATATTTAAATATGATATAAATTCGAAATCGAAAAAGGGAAAAAATAGCAGAGAAAAGATTATACAAAACTCTATACAAATAATCCACACCTTATTTATATTTTATATTATTATTTATATTTTATATATTTGATTAATTGAATTTTGGTTGTTGATTAAGGCGAAGTTCCATAAAAACCCCTGCCTTCTTTGAAATATCATGAACAGTTCCTGTAGGCTGAGCGCCCTTTTCAAGGAAATATAGAATAACAGGAACATTTAAATAGGTTTGATTCTTTATCGGATCATAAAACCCCACTTTCCGAAGAGCTCTTCCTTCTCTTCGTGATCGAACATCAATTGCAACGATTCGATAAATGGCTCATTGGGATAGATGTAGATAAAAAATACCCCCCCCCCCCCCGAGAAACGTATAAGAAGTTTTCTCCTCGTACGGCTCAAGAAAATTCACATTCTTTTTTTGTAGAAAATTCGAATGTCAAATAGATCCATAAAATCATCAAATCCATTAGACGAACAACTGTCTTTCTTTAATATATTATTTAAATACTTATTTCTTATTCTTTCACCAACCCCAACCAAAAAATTATACATAACATATTTGTAATTTGAACTCTCATAACTCAAGTTGTATAACTCGCAAAGGAAACCTTTTACGCATTTCATTTATTGAGTGGTCTCTAATCCTCTTTTGTCTGTTTCCTTTCGAATCTATTTTTATTCTTAATTTTCATCTAGTTCTAATTGTTGAGACAATTGAAACGGTATTTCCTTGTTCTAGGATCCTTTATCTTTGCCTTGAATCGTTGGGTTTAGACATTACTTCGGTGATCTTGAATCGTTTCAAAATAGCAGCAACATACATTTTGGGGATTTCTTTATATCAAAGAATCATACGAATGGTTGATTCATGTGTAATACACTTTTGATTTGATTGAAAGAGTTTTACCAATTCAAAAAATTTTTACTTTTGAATTGGAAACTTTCAATTTCTCTATCAAAAATATACTTACAAAGTTGTCCCAATTTATTAATTGATACTAACCTTAGATTCTTGCCTCCTAGAAACGAATCAATACGTTCTGTTCTGCTCGAGCTTCATCATGGATGATACGGTTTACACCACAACCCCCCCAAAAATGAGGTTCTAGTCAAAGAGAACAAACGATGTCGAGCCAAGAGCACTTTCATTCCCATATAATATAAAATATAATATAAAAAAGATGGTGGATGTAAGAATCCACAGCGGATCGTGTCCTTCAAGTCGCACGTTGCTTTCTACCACATCGTTTTAAACGAAGTTTTACCATAACATTCCTTTAGTTTGGAGCTAGTATGTAATTAATTCCATTATGGAATCATGAATAATCATTGGTTCGGTCGGTACTTAAGTAATCTATATTTTCTTTTTTCTTTCTATATGAAATAGAGTTTATGAAGAAGTCTTAGCAAGAATTCAATTTAAGACCAAATACATATATACCTATATTTTCTTTTTTTAAAGTAAATAATTAAAAAAAATAATCTAAATAATTATTTTCAATAACATGAATAAAAAAAAAAAAAGAAGTTATTTTTGAGTCTGCATCGTCAAATAACTTTATATAGATAAAAAATCCAATTTCTTTTTTAGTGAAATAGTGGCTCAAAGAATGATGGATTAAGGAAGATTTAGGGTCTTTTTTTTTGTTTTCATACTGATTGAAAAAATTAGTATCGAAATAATATGGGATCCTGAATGTGTCAGATAGACTCAAGAATTGTTACTGAAAGAAATTATACCTATTATTAAATTAAATAGGTAATATTTAGAGATCCAAAATGGATTCTATTTCATTTGTGTGTTATTTGAACACAAATCCATTTTTCATTTTGTGAAAAAGATAGGATTCAGAAAAGACTCATTAAGAATCCAATATTTTTGGATATTCTACTCTTAATATAATCTACAGAAGAACTCTTAATATAATCTACAGAAGATTGTTCAAAAAAGGAATCGTTATTCTGATAAAATATATATCATATATTTTATATGATATATATGGGTTAAGTATGTAATAATATCACAATTTGTTGGATATGTGGACAAATATGCTCTGGGACGGAAGGATTCGAACCTCCGAATAGCGGGACCAAAACCCGTTGCCTTACCACTTGGCCACGCCCCATTTCGATTTGCCGCTAATAAAGACTAATATTAGTATTGGTTGTTCGTCAACTCCAGCCTAAATATTTATAAAATAAATTCGATTCTTGATAGAATAATTCTATATGGATATATAGAATTAAACTGATGAATTTAATTGATTGCTCATTACATCTAATTCAATTAAGATATTGTATGAAAGTATGATTTATTCTATTTCCCTTTTTTTTTATTTAAGAATTGAAGTTGAAAAGGTTTTGATTGGGCGAGTTCAAATCAACTAAATCAAAGAAAGTTTTTTGGTATATCTAATTTATTTTTATTCATTTTCGCTTATATCAATAACTCGCCTTATTAATAACTCAATCAAAATAACTACAATTACCCTCAAAAACAAAATGTTTGTTATGCTTAATATATTTAGTTTGATCTGGATCTGTCTTAATTCTGACCTTTCTTCAAGTAGTTCTTTTGTCGCCAAATTGCCCGAGGCCTACGCTTTTTTAAATCCAATCGTAGATTTTATGCCAGTAATCCCTCTGCTATTTTTTCTCTTAGCTTTTGTTTGGCAAGCTGCTGTAAGTTTTCGATGAAATTTTGCATACTGTGCTAGACAAATTCATGATTTATTTGAAAACAAAAAAAAATTATAACAATTGATAAGATCAGATAAGTCTTATAGTATGAATCCTCGATTCAAATCAAATATTGAATATATATAGTAGGGTATGCGGTATAAAATACAAATAGAGAATCTATTCTCTTTTTTGCTAAAAAAAGAATCTTGGAGATTATTTAATGCTGACTCTAAAACTATTTGTTTACACGGTAGTAATATTCTTTGTCTCTCTATTCATCTTTGGATTCCTATCTAATGATCCGGGGCGTAATCCTGGACGTGAAGAATAAAAAATAAACAAGATTTTTTGTTTTTCTTGCTTGATTTTAAAATGTTCTTTTAGTAGAATTTTGAAAATGTTCTTTAGTAGGATTTTAGCTATTTCACATTTTTAACTATAACGTAACTATAGAAAATAACTTAAAAAAAAACGTAACTATAAGAAAATAACTTAAAAAAAGGAAACTCGCGATAAATTTGAAAGGAAATACAAAGTTATCGACGAAAACGGAAAGAGAGGGATTCGAACCCTCGGTACGAAAAACCCGTACAACGGATTAGCAATCCGACGCTTTAGTCCACTCAGCCATCTCTCCCCTAATTGAAAAAGAATAATTCCTATGTTCCCTAAGTCAAAATAAAACTTGCAAAAATCCCTTCTTATTTTTTTTATTTATTTTTGAAATATATAAATATTACTATATAAAAAACAATAAAATAATAAAAAAAAAATAAAGAATAAGAAATAAAATAGAAAAAAATCCCTCTTTGATTTTTTTCAAAGAAACCTTTTCTTTCCACGGCTTGGCCTGGTCAGTACCTAACTGGGCCGAGCCTCTTTTGTTCCAACAAATCCAATTCAAATGATTTATTTCATTTGAAAACACAAATGCTTATTATTGATATTGAAAGAATCATAAGAAAGACTATTTTGATTCCTTTGATATGAAATCAAAATGTCATTTAATTTCTTAGCTTTATTTTTTCTTGACTCTATTTTTATCTACGTTTTCATTATTATTCTATTCCTTTTGTACTTTTTATTTCAGTTTTATTTCAGTAAAATATTAGTAAAGTAACTGTAAATAAATAAAAAATAATAAAAAAACGAAGCATAAATTCTTAAACAATGCATTTTTATGTTACGGCTTAAATAGTTTTGTCAAGCCATATCCGTCAAAAACCTCTCGCAAAAGGCTTGGTTTTTAGTTATTTAAATTAGTCCTCGTTTCCTACTCTCATTAAGTCCTGTCGTTAACACTCTAATTTTCATGATTCTTTTTTGAGCCTATCTTTTGATTATGACTGAGTTTCTTGTTCGACAAAAAGTCGATTTATATACAATAATTGGATTGTAGCGGGTATAGTTTAGTGGTAAAAGTGTGATTCGTTCTATTAATCCCTTAATAGTTAAGGGGTACCTCGGTTTGATGAATATTCCATTCCGATCAAAAACTTTATCTCGTAAAAAGGATTTAATCCTTTCCCTCGCAATGAAAAATTCGAGGAAAAATATACATTCTCGTGGTTTGTATTCAAGAGTCAATTACAAATTGAAAAATTGGATTATGAAATTACGAAACATAATTTTTTATTAATTGGGATCAATACTTCCAATTGAATGAGTAAGGAATCCATGGATAAAGATAGAAAGTTTTTTTCTAATCGTAACTAAATCTTTAATTTGTTATTTGTTATTTTTGTTGTGTTGTATAGGGAAAATTGAAGCAAAATAGCTATTAAATAATGACTTTGGTTTACTAGAGACATTTACAAATTTTTTAGCTCGGTGGAAATAAAACGCTTTTCCTAAAGATTCTTTTAAATAGAAATAGAGAACGAAGTAACTAGAAAAAATGTTAGAATTCCCTTCTTTTCTAGAAGGATCGTCTAGAAAGCGGGTCATTTTGAATGCATTCATACAGAAAAGCTGACATAGATGTTATCGGTCGAATTTTTTGAATTTCGTTCCTATCTTACATCTGGAAATTTATCCATTTCCCATAAAGGAGCCGAATGAAACCAAAGTTTCACGTTCGGTTTTGAATTAGAGACGTTAAATTCAAAATGATGAATCAACGTCGACTATAACCCCTAGCCTTCCAAGCTAACGATGCGGGTTCGATTCCCGCTACCCGCTTGTGCTTACTTTATTTCTTATCTCTATTCAATATTTCTATCAATCTCTCTCTTTTTATATTCTAAAATTCTTGATAAAAAAAGAAATAGTAA